TGAAAAAAAATGGATCCACTTTCATTGGGTATTTTGGCTTAAATTCTTTGACTCCTCGATACTCAATCAAATCTTCTTTTTTGAAGATTGAATGCAACCCTATAACCCCATATTTAGTAATTCCTGAACTCTTTCTTCTATATTGAGGATCATCAAAATACGCAAAAATACTATTTCTACGAAAAATACCATTTATTGGTATTTCAATCGAAATACTGGAACGATGCGTTAGTTCTTTTTCTCGTTCTTGAATCCATTGGAATGGAATGATGAATCTATTTCTTCGCCTCTTTGCCAATAAAAAAAAATAAGAATTATTGTGGAGAATAGAAGGGATTATGAGAGTCCCAGGAATACTACTTTCTTTTTTACCGGGAAGACCCGAACTAAAGAATTTGTTTTTCACTTGATTATTATTTACTGTATTTACTGAAAGGCTAGAAATTTTTTTTTCTTTGTCAGAAAGAAAATAAATGTTCGTTTGATCTTGATCTTTATGGATTGAAAAAAGGACTCCACTGGATCTGCACAAACCTCCCGATAATATCCATAAATGACTTGTTTTTGGTAAAAGATGCACATTACTATATGTAAATTCGGGTGCATGGTATACATCGATACTCCAGTGCATTTCTCCCTCTGAGTCAGAATAAATATGTTTTCGAACCCTCTCTTTAAAATTAAAAGAATATGTTCCCGCGCGAATCTCGGCAATCACTTGTTCTGATTCTACATATTGATCATTTTGAACTAGAATCAAACTTTTTGGTGGAATAGTCACGTTATGTAGAATATCTTCACTTTCAATAGTTACATACAAGTCTATATAACATAGAAAAGCGGGATGCCCATGACGTGTACGTGTGGGATGAACCAAATCCTCATTGAATTTTATTTTTCCATTGGAGGGGGCTCGTACATGTTCTGCAGTACCCCCTGTGAATACTCCGCCGGTATGAAAGGTTCTTAATGTTAGTTGAGTGCCCGGTTCCCCAATAGATTGACCCGCAATAATACCCACAGCTTCTCCCAATTCGACAAGATCGCCATGAGTAGGGCTCCGGCCATAACATAATCGGCAGATCCAAGACGTACTCTTACAAGTAAAGGGAGTTCGAATCGATATTGGTTGTGTTTGAAAGGTTATGAATCGAGTGACAAGTCCAATACCAATATCTTGATTTCGAACGGCAATGCATCGTGGGCCTATATATATATCGTCTGCTAATACACGGCCAATTAATGTTTGTATAAAAATTCTTTCCGGCATCATCCCATTTCGAGGACTCACAGAAATCCCTTGGATGGTGCCACAATCTGTTCGACGTACAACAATGTGTTGAACTACTTCAACAAGTCTGCGTGTAAGATATCCAGCATCCGATGTTCGTACAGCAGTATCTACAACTCCTTTGCGAGCTCCATAACAAGAAATGATATATTCTGTTAAAGATAGTCCTTCACGTAAATTGCTTTGAATAGGTAAATCAATCATTTGTCCTTGGGGATCCGACATTAATCCTCTCATACCTACTAATTGGTGTACTTGAGATGCATTTCCTCTAGCTCCTGAAAAGGACATCATGTGGACTGGATTAAAAGGATCAGTCATCCTAAAATTAGTATTCATTTCTTGTCGCAAATATTCACTTGTTGCATACCATATTTCAATAGATTGTCGTAATTTTTCTACCGCGTGTACATTCCCATAATGATGGTGTTTTTCCAAAACCAAACTTTGTTGTTCAGCATCTTGGACTAGCCATCCCTTAGAAGGTATTGTTAAAAGATCATCAATTCCTAATGAAATGGATGTAGCAGTGGCTTGCCGGAACCCCAGAGTCTTTACTTGATCCAGGATGTGTGATGTATATGCCATTCCAAAGTGATCTATTAATCGACTAATAAGTCGTTTAATGGCAGTTCCATCTATCACTTTATTGTGAAAGACCAGATTGGCCCGTTCTGCCATAAATACCTCCATATTCCGATGAGTGGGGTTCGACAATGGGTTTGAGTCAATGATTGGAAAACTTCCTTTTCTCGATCTTGATTCGCATAAAAATTCGGGAACTATGTTCTTAGTTGAACTGGAGATACTCGAATTCACAACAGTTTCATAGAACTACTTAGCTTGAATACCATATGATTGGTATCATATGAGAATACCATATGATTAGGTACCATATGAGCAGGCCCGGCAAAACCCTTGTATAGCTTCTTCAATTTCTCGATAAAAAGAAATATGACCAACAGTGGTTCGAACGTAGATACAAAGAATTTCTTTTTTTATACTTCTTGCTATTAAATAGTGTCCATAAATCTCATGATAAGTACCAAAAGATTCATAATGAACTTCAATGGGAGCTTCTCTTGAAGTAATAACACGGTGATCTAGTTGCCACCGGAGCCACAAAGGACTATCTAAATGAATTCTTTTCTGCCGATAAGCTCCAATTGCATCATAGGAATTACAAAAAAAGGGTTCTTTTGTATACTT